TGTAAGAAAGACTAAGGGATAGTCTTCGGGCTCATACCCCGAGAAAAGTGAGTTCGAGTCTCACTCTTACAAAACTGTCCCTGTCTCTTGTTCTTACAACAATATGTTTCCCTCAATTTTGGTTTCTCCTTTTATTGAAGATTATTTTTTTTTGGGTGAGGGTTAAAAAAGAAGAAAACTAAAAAAAAAGAAGATGGCTAAGATAAACTAAAATCAGACGACAGACCCTTCGAAACGGCGAAAAGACGCATTAGTTGTTGCTTCTGCGGAAAAGCGAGCCTGAGGTTTGAATTGAAACATCTTAATACCGAGTAAAAATCAAACGAGATTCCGAGAGTAGTGGCGAGCGAAGTTGGAGTTGTGTAAAAAGGGGTCATAGATCTAGACTAAACGTTAGTTTATACTGATAGTAAGAGTACTGTAAAGGAAAGTTGAAAGAGAGTTGAAAAGAGCTGGAATCTTTTTTTTTTAAGCAGCTTTAAAACAGCGTACCTTTTGTATAATGGGTAAAAGAGATTAATTTGGCACATTTAAAAACGGAAAATTAAAAGAAGTTTTTTTTAGTCAAAATACCCGAAACCAAGTGATTTAATCATGAATAGTACACAAGAACGAACTGGTGGTTGTGGCAAAACCCTCAGAAGATTTGTGATTAGGGGTGAAAGACCAATCGAACTTGGATATAGCTGGTTTTTTGCGAAAACTATTTAAGTAGTGCCCTTTTTGTTTTATTTTTTTTGTAATAAAATAAAAAATCAAATAAAAAAAAAGTAGACAAACAAAAAGTGAAAAGATTTTTTGTTAAAAGAGAAAGCTCAAAGCAGAAGTTAAAGTCATTTGTTTCTTTTTAGTGTAAAAAAAAAACAAGGCCTAGACAATAAAAAAGTAGGCTTAGAGCCAGCCATCTTTTAAAAAGTGCGTAGTTGTTTATTTAATAATTTAATTTTTTTTTTAATTTTGGTGGTTAAAATCAAACCAAAACTCTGCAAATAGAACTTTTTAATAGCAAAATATACCGTTTTTCAGTAGAAACAATTTTTATATGAGTAATCTAAATTTATTATTTTTTTTCTTTATATTACCACTTTTGGGTTATACAGACCCTTAGAGTTTTTTTATGGGAATTTTTTTTTTATATATTATATCAGGAAAAACCAAGAAGAGGAGCTGTTTTTCTAACTAAAGAAAGAAAAAAAAGAGAGACACATTTTTTTAAGGAACTCGGCAAAAGAGAACTTCGACTGTTTACCAAAAACATAGCTTTTTGCTTTTTATAAAAGGTGAGACCTGCCCTATGGTTGTATCTAAAAAAGTTTGTTTTGCTTATTAATAAAGACAGCTAAATGGCCGCGGTAACACTAACTGTGAAAATGTAGCGTAATCAATTGTTAATTAATTGTTGACCGGTATGAATGGTGTCACGAAAGTTTCTCTGTCTTAAAAAAATACTTAATGAAATTGAATTTGTAGTGAAGATGCTACATTAAAATTGTAAGACGAGAAGTCCCCATGGAGCTTTACTGAGGGCTTAGAATTTTATATAAGCGGGACAGTTTTGTTGGGGCGACAGTTTTTTAAAAAGTAACAAAAACGAACTATGGCTTAGCTTCACCCTGAAAAATTTTTTAAGGGACATTTTTGGTGTGTTTTATGATCCGTTGTTTGGAATGAAAAAAACAACGAAAACAAATAAAAGTTACCCTGGGGATAACAGCGCAATAACGTTTGAGAGTTAATCAACGACGGTGTTTGCGACCTCGATGTTGAATTGCAGCGTCCTAGGAAGTAGTCACTCCTAAGGGTTGGTTTGTTCACCCATTAAAGCTGTACATGATTTGAGTTAAAAGCGTGGTAACACAGCTTGGTTTCTATCTACAATGATAAACATAGATATTTTGTTTTTTAGTACGAAAGGATCAAAAATTAATAGTTCTCTAAAGACAACTATTCTTTAAATTAGGATTGCTTCTAAAAAAAAAAAGAAATATTTTTTGTTTGGTTTTATTTTAGAAAAAAAAAAAAGAAATAATTTTTGTTTGGTTTTATTTATGTATCTTTTAATTTTATTTTTCCCTTTAGTTGGATCAATTTTAACTGGTTGTTTTGGAAGGCATATAGGAGAAAAGGGAGCAGGGATTTTAACTTCATGTTGTTTAATTATCGGTTTGTCTTATTCTGTTTTAGTTGGAATAGAAATTTTATTTAATTCAACGGCAACATTTCTTAGACTATGAAAGTGGTTTGACTCTGGGTTTTTTCTTGTTTTTTTTGATTTGCAGTTTGATGGTTTAGTTGCAGTTATGTTGTTTGTGGTTTTTCTTGTTTCTACTTTGGTTCATGTTTTTTCTATTGCTTATATGCGAGGGGACCCTCATGTGCCTCGGTTTATGGCTTACCTTTCTTTGTTTACTTTTTTAATGGTTTTCTTAGTCACTAGCGCTAATTTTCTTCAATTGTTTATTGGATGAGAAGGTGTTGGTCTTTGTTCTTATTTATTAATTAATTTTTGATTAACAAGACTTGAGGCAAATCGAGCAGCAATTAAAGCCATGTTGGTAAATAAAGTTGGTGACATAGGCTTGCTTTTAGCAATGTTCCTTCTTTGAAAAACTTTTGGGTCTTTAGATTTTTCTTCTGTTTTTAATTTAGTTTCTCCTTCTAAGGAGGTTTTTTTTATTTGTTTATTTTTATTTTTTGGGGTAATGGGAAAGTCAGCGCAATTAGGGTTACATACTTGGCTGCCGGATGCCATGGAGGGTTGTTGGGCCTCTTAATTAAAAAATTGATTAAAACAAACCACTATGCACAGGAAAGACAATTGTTCACCAGTGGGCAATAAAATGTTTGTTTTAATGCCTAAGAGACTTTATGTGGTCTACTTTTTTTTATTTGATTAAAGCTGTTTTTGTTATTGTTCCTTTACTTATTGCTGTGGCCTTTTTAACTTTAGCAGAACGAAAAATCTTAGGATATATGCAAATGAGAAAAGGACCAAATGTTGTAGGGGGCGGGTTACTTCAGCCTTTTGCAGATGGGATAAAATTATTTCTTAAAGAAATGATCATCCCTCATCAGGCAAGTGCTTTTGTTTACTTTTTTGCCCCAGTTGCTTCTTTTACATTAGCATTTATTGTTTGGGGAATTCTTCCTTATGGAAGAGGAGTTGGTATAAGTGATTTTAATATTGGTCTTTTGTGGGTTTTGGCCATTTCTTCTATAAGTGTTTATGCTGTTTTAATGTCTGGGTGGGGAAGTCGTTCAAAATATGCTTTTTTAGGGGCCATTCGCGCGGCTGCGCAAATGATAAGTTATGAGGTTTCGATTGGGTTGATCTTGATTTCTGTTCTTTTATGTGTTGGCTCTTTGGCTTTTAATAAAATTGTTTTGGCACAAAATTTTATTTGATTCTTTATTCCTTTTTTTCCTATTGTTGTAATGTTTTTGGTTTCTATTTTAGCAGAAACGAATCGTGCCCCATTTGATTTAACGGAAGGAGAATCGGAGCTTGTTTCGGGTTATAATGTTGAATATGCCTCTATGTCTTTCGCATTATTTTTTTTAGCAGAGTATGCACATATTATTTTTATGAGTTGTTTGACTATTCTTTTATTTTTTGGAGGGTGGTTGGGCCTACCTTTTGGTTTGAAAGTTGTTTTTATTGTTTGTTTTTTTTTATGGGCACGAGCGTCTTTTCCAAGGATTCGATATGACCAATTAATGGCCCTATTATGAAAGGGGTATTTGCCTTTTAGTTTGGGGGTTGTTCTTTTTGTTGCTAGTGTTTTGTTTGGATTTAATGGTCCTTCTCCAATATAGGAATGCCATTACGAAAGGACAATCCCATTTTATCTCCAGTTAATGGGTTTCTTGTAGATTTGCCTTCTCCTTCAAATATAAGTTATTTTTGAAACTTTGGGTCTTTATTAGGACTGTGTTTAGTTTTACAAATTATAACAGGGTGTTTTTTATCGATGCATTATTGTTCAGATGCGGGTCTTGCGTTTGCTTCTATTGGGCACATAATGCGCGATGTTAACTATGGGTTTTTATTAAGATATTTACATGCAAATGGTGCTTCTTTGTTTTTTTTTTGTCTTTATATTCATATTGGACGAGGATTATATTACGGGGGGTATTTGAAATATCATGTTTGGAGTGTTGGAGTTTTGCTTTTTTTATTGACTATGGCGACCGCTTTTATGGGTTATGTTTTGCCTTGGGGCCAAATGTCTTTTTGGGGTGCGACTGTTATTACGAATTTATTATCTGCAATACCCTATTTTGGGGTGGATATTGTTCAATGGGTTTGAGGTGGTTTTAGTGTTTCTGGGGCTACATTAAATCGGTTTTTTAGTTTGCATTTCTTGCTTCCTTTTATTTTAGCCTTTCTTGCTATTATTCATTTAGTTTATTTACATGTTGATGGGTCAAATAATCCTGTCGGCTTAAACTCTTCGATGGACAGTGTTTCTTTTCATACTTTTTATACTTCGAAAGATCTTTTTGGTTTCTTTTTTTTATTTTTTTTATTTTTTTTTTTTGTTTTTTTTTGGCCTAATTTCTTAGGAGACGCAGAGAATTTTATTCAGGCGAATTCTTTAGTTACTCCTGTTCACATTCAACCCGAGTGGTACTTTTTATTTGCTTATGCCATTTTGCGTTCAATACCAAATAAATTGGGGGGGGTTGTTGCTATGTTTTGTAGTATTTTAATTTTATTTTTTTTACCCATTTTACACAAAAGTGTTTTAAAAGGACTGTCTTTCCGTCCTTTGGGACGAATGGCGTTTTGGTTTTTGATAGTTAATTTTGGTCTTTTGACTTGAATCGGGTCGCAAGTAGTTGAAGAGCCCTTTATTTTAATCGGGCAAGTTCTTTCTTTTTTTTATTTTTTTTATTTTTTAGTTCTTGTGCCTGTGTTGGGTGTTTTAGAAAATCAATTATTAAAAAGAAATTAACGAAATTTTTCTTTTCGGTGGTTTTATATTAAGTTTGGTGGGTTTGGGCTTTCGTGGTTTTCTTTTAAAGTTTTCTTTTTTTTTTTTTTTGGTTTTTTTTTATTTTTGGTTTTTTGAGTTAGAGTGAGCAAAAATTTTTGTTTTAGTTGGGGGTCTCGCGGTTTTACTCTTATTAGGGCCAAAAAAAGAAGAACAAACAGACCTTCCTATTTTAAATTTACTTGTTGTTTTAGGGGTTTTTTGTTTAATTTCTTCTAAAAATTGACTTTCTGTTTATTTAGCAATAGAGCTCTCTACACTTTGTTTTTTTGTTTTGATTGCAAGGGGGTCGGGCTATAGTGCAGAGGCAGGGTTAAAATATTTTGTTTTGGGGGCTCTTTCTTCTGGTTTATTTTTATTTGGTTGTGCTTTATTGTGTGGGACTGGGGGCAGTGTATATTTTTATTATATAGAATTGCTTTTTAATTCAAAACAAAGTTTTTCTGACGTTTGTGTGCCGATTGGGTACCTTTTAATTATTGCGGCTCTTTTTTTTAAATTGTCTGTTGCTCCTTTTCACATGTGGGTTCCAGATGTCTATGAAGGGGCACCAACAAAAACGGTTGTGTTATTAGCTATCGTGCCTAAAACAGGCATTTTTTCTCTTTTGTTTTCCATTGGATTGCCCATAAGTCTTTTCTTAATTGGAGTTGTTTTTTCTCTTTTTGTTGGGGCCTTAGGTGCTTTAAATCAGACAAGAGTCAAACGACTTTTGGCTTATAGTGGGATTGGTCACATGGGGTTTCTTTTATGGGGTTTAGTAAATGGTTCTTTTGAGAGCTTACAAGCAAGTTTGGTCTATCTTTTTATATACATCATTATGACGATTTGTGTTTTTTCTATTGTTTTGAGTTTTAATGTGTATAAAAATTTACTTATTGAATTTAGTGGGCTATCCCGGCTTTTACCCTTTCTTTCTATTACTTTTGGAGTTGTTTTTTTTTCTATTGCTGGGATACCTCCTTTTGCAGGGTTTTTAGGAAAATGGGTGGTTTTATTATCTGGGGTTCTTTCTAAATCTTTTTTTATTTTTTTTTTTGCCGTTTTTTGTTCTGTAATTGGTGGGGTTTATTATGTTAGAATTGTAAAAATTCTTTTTTTTCAAAAAAACTCTTTTTTTTTAGTTTCAACAAAAGCTTTAAAAAAAGAGCTCAAATTAAATTTTAAGAGGGTTTTTTTAATTGGCCTTTGTTTTTATTTTATTTTTTTTCTTTTTTTTTCTCCTCATTTTGGGTTTTGTTTCACTTCCCAAGTGGTTATGGGGTTGTTTTAAAATGGAAGCTCTTATTTTTTGTTTTTTTTTAAGTACAATTGTTTCCGGAATAATGGTTGTTTCTGCCCTAAACCCTGTGCTTTCTATTTTTTGGTTGGTTCTTGTTTTTGTTAACTCTGCAGTTTTTTTTCTCTGATTAGAGGTCGACTTTCTTGCCTTAATGTTTTTACTTGTTTATGTGGGGGCCATTGCTGTTTTGTTTTTGTTTGTAGTGATGCTATTAAATTTAACAGACTTTCCTCCTGTTTTTAGAGAAGAAGTTGATATGACAAACTATATGCCAGTCGGGTTTCTAATTGGAGGGTTTTTTTTTTCAGAAATGGCCTCCAGTTGATCAATTATCTTTCCTCGAGTTGAAAGTTGAGATTTGTCTTTTCCTTGGTTTCTTGTTTCTTATCATAATATTGAGGCATTAGGGCAGGTTTTGTATATACCTTGTTTTTGTTTATTTTTTTTAGCAGGCTTTGCTTTATTAGTTGCTATGGTTGGTGTTATTGTTTTAACTCAAGAATTAGAACCTTTAACTAAAAAACAAGATCTTTTTATTCAAATAAATAGATAATGAGTGGCTCTTCTTATTTTGAACAGTTTAATGTTGTGTGGCTATTTGGTTTGACGAACTCTGCTATAATGATGCTTCTTGTCATTTTTGTGGTTTTGTTGTTTTTAAAAGGAATTGATTTGATTCCTAAAAGATGGCAATCTTTTTTTGAATTAGTGTGCTTTCATTTTTATTATGTGGCAAAAGAGAACTTAGGTGTTGAGGGTTTAAAATTTTTTCCTTTTATTCTTTCTCTCTTTTTTTTTTTAGTCTTTTTAAATATCTTTGGACTATGCCCTTATGTATTTACCCCGACCACTCATATAATTGTAACTCTTGGGTTTTCTTTTTCGATTATTATCGGGATTACTCTCTCTGGGCTTTTAAGGTTTAAAAAAGATTTTTTTAGTATTTTAATGCCTAGTGGGGCCCCTTTAGTTTTAGCTCCTCTTTTGGTTTTAATAGAAACGGTTAGTTATTTTTCTCGGGCTATTTCTTTGGGGGTTCGTTTGGCCGCAAACCTTTCTGCTGGACATCTTTTGTTTGCCATCTTAGCCGGTTTTGGTGTTATTTTTAAATCGGCAATTGTAATAATGGTTTTTATTACACTATTAGAAATTGCTGTTGCGATTATTCAGGCTTATGTTTTTTGTTTGTTGACAACTATTTACTTGGCGGACACACTTGTTTTACATTAATGAGTCTTTTTTGGTTGATTCTTTTAGTTGGAACAATTGGTGTGATGGGGGTTTCGAGAGAAAAAAAAAGTCTTTTAAAAAAACGAGCCCTAGAGTGGTCTTTGGCTATTTTGTTTAGTGCCTTGGTTTCATGGGGAGGATTTGATGGAGAAGGACATTTTCAATTTATAGAACTCGTTGAATGAGGGTCTTTTTTAGCTTGGGGCCCTCTCCTTTTTGCTTTAGATGGTGTCTCCTTGTTCTTTTTGCTTTTAACAACTTTTTTAATTCCGATTTGTATTTTAATAAGTCAGAAATCGATAAAGTTTTTATTTAAAGAGTTTTTATTATGTCTATTCTTTTTAGAGATTTTATTGGTTGGTGTTTTTTTAGTTTTTGACCTTTTTTTATTTTATGTTTTTTTTGAGGGTGTTTTAATCCCAATGTTTTTTTTAATTGGTATTTGAGGCTCTCGAGAAGAAAAAGTTCGTGCTTCTTTTTATTTTTTTTTTTTTACTTTTGCAGGGTCGGTTTTCTTTTTTTTTGTAATACTTTTTTTATATCAGTCAACTGGGACAACCAATTATTTTCTTTTACTTAATACGAAGTTGTCTTTGAGCGTTCAAAAATGAGCGTTGGTTGGTGTTTTTCTTAGTTTTGCTGTCAAACTGCCGCTTGTTCCTTTTCATATTTGGCTTCCACAAGCGCATGTTGAAGCCCCTGTTGCAGGCTCTGTTATTTTAGCGGGGATATTATTAAAACTAGGAGGTTATGGTCTTTTGCGTTTTTCTTGGCCTCTTTTTCCAGAGGCTTCTTTTTATTGAGCTCCAGTTATTGTTTGTTTTAGTGTTATTGCAGTTGTTTACGGGGGGCTGATGACATGTCGTCAAATTGATTTTAAACGACTTGTTGCTTATTCTTCTGTTGCACACATGGGGCTAGTCCCCCTGGGTATTTTCACACATATTATGGAGGGGTTGGTCGGGGCTGTTTTTTTAATGTTAGCACATGGTTTTGTTAGTTCTGCTCTTTTTATTGGAGTGACTTTTTTGTATGATCGTCATCACACGCGTTTAATAAAATATTATAGGGGCCTAACTTTAACTATGCCATTTTTTGCTGTCTCCATGCTTGTTTTGTCTTTATCAAATATGGGGCTACCTTTAAGTTGCAATTTTGTTGGGGAGTTCTTTTCTTTACTTGCGGCGTTTAAATATTATTATGGGGTTGGGGCGCTTGTTGTTTTTGGGGTTCTTTTTTCTGCTATTTATTCTCTTAGTTTGTTTAACCGTATTTCTTTTGGGGGAGGGTCTAACTATCTTCTTTTTAATAGAGACTTAAGTCGACAAGAGGGCTTGACAATATTTCCTTTTCTTATAATAATTTTTCTTGGCGGGGTTGTACCTTTTTTTGTTATTAACTTGGTTAAGAACAGCCTTGTTTTTAGCCCAATTGGTTAGCCCTTTGATTTTTGAAAAGATAGTCTATAACTCACTCTCCTAATTAGCTTCTTCAATTAGCTTTTTGAGTTATAATAGAACTGTTTAAAAGAAGATAGTTTGAAATTGGCAGAAAATATTAGAAAACAAATAAAGTGGGTCCTTTGGTTTTGGGGATTAAAAAGCTTTTGGTCTGAGTAATACATGCTAGTATATGCGAACAGGTGAGGGTGAAAGAAAAAGCTTATTTTTTTTTATTGTATTAGGAAAAGAAGAGGTTATTTTCTTCTTTCCAAAGATGCATGGTTTAACCACATTTTCACTGAAACAAGGGAAAACATTGGCAGCAGTAAAGAATTTTATGCAATATACGAAAGTAAGACATAGGCAGAACCTTTTAACCTGTCAAATTAAGTGCCAGCAGACGCGGTGAAACTTAAGGGTTTGTTTTTTAGAAAAAGCAGAAAGCGTGTAAAGGTAAAACATTTAAAATAAATAGAATTTTTTTAGTAATAGTGCAATATTAAAAGAAGAAAAAGAATTTTTTATGTGAAGACAATTTATTTTTTTTCTTTAACACGAAGGTTCTGGGAGCGAACAGGATTAGAGACCCTGGTAGTCGATACAGTAAAAGAAAGTCGCTTGAGTAGTACGGTCGCAAGATTAAAATTCAAAAAACTTGGCTGTTCATTGTTATTTAGAGGAGCGTGTTGCTTAATTCGATAATCCGCGAGTTACCTTACCAAAACTTGCTTTTTCAGGTGTTGCATGGCCGTCGTCAATTTATGTTTGATACAATAAATTAAACCCTAGAAAGGTTGAAGTCAGGTAAAATTGCCCTTATGTTTTGGGGTTAAATGCGCTACATTTTTTTTTTAATAAAAAAAAAGAGTTCGGATTGTCTTTAAAAGAGGATGATTAAGTTGAATTTAATAGTAATTGAAAAGTAGAGCGTTTCAATGAATTTGCCGCAATGTTAGTACAAATTGCCCGTCGCCTCTACTGAGGTAAACAAAGTAGAGTAAGTCGTAACATAGTAAGGGTGAGGGAACTGGCCCTTGATGCCCAAAGGTTAATAATATCAATTATTACCTTGAAGTTAAAAATTTAATAAAAGAATATAGTAAGGAGCGGATCTATGATATAAATTGTTGGCGGGGCAAAGGGAACGATAGCCTTTTGTTTGATGCGGTATCATCCATATCATTTAGCGGAACCTTCTCCATGACCTTTTTTGGGGGCGACGGCCGCGTTTTTTTTGACTATTGGTTTAGTGTGTTTCTTCCATTATGGGCAACGTTTTTTTTTATGATTAGGGCTTTTAGTTATGGTTGGAGTTATGTTTGTTTGATGACAAGATGTAATACGAGAGTCTACCTTTCAAGGGCATCATTCTTTAATTGTAAAACAAGGAATTAAATATGGTATGCTTTTATTTATTCTTTCAGAAGTCCTTTTTTTTTTTTCTTTTTTTTGGGCTTTTTTTCATAGTAGTTTGGCCCCTGCGGTGGAATTGGGGGTAGTATGGCCCCCACAAGGTGTCTCTGCATTAAATCCTTTCTCTGTTCCCTTATTAAATACTGCTGTGCTATTAAGTTCCGGGGCAACGGTGACATGGGCCCATCATGCCATTGTTTGTGGGGCTAAAAAAGAAGCGCAGTTGGGTTTGTTTTTAACACTTTTATTGGGAATAGTCTTTACAAGTCTACAGGCAATTGAGTATTATGAGGCTCCGTTTGCTTTGTCAGATTCTGTTTATGGATCAACTTTTTTTGTTGCAACTGGGTTTCATGGATTACATGTTTTAATTGGAACGACTTTTTTATTTGTTTGTTTTTTTCGTTTGTTATCTAATCAGTTTACTCGCCGTCAACATGTGGGTTTTGAGGCGGCTAGCTGGTATTGACATTTTGTTGATGTCGTCTGACTTTTTCTATATTTGTGCATCTATTGATGGGGTACTTAATGTATATTTTTTTTGATTTAAGTGTAGGGGGGTTTGGCGTGTATATCTTGGACTACTATTTTTTAGCTGACGCTTTAGTCAACCATGTGGCAGCATTTTCTGAGCCTTTTGAGGTCTTTCCGTGTGACTATGAAGCTTTGACAGCTTTTATTAATACAAATGCGAACTGTTTGCAAGGATCGCAGTTATTAAATTTCTTTGACTATAATGGAGGGGAGGATCTGGCACCCTATGTTCGGCAGGGATTAATTAACGGGATTGAAAGTTGATCTCGGGAGTGTTCTATTTTTATTCCAGATATAGCTGAACTAAGAACGATCACAACCAGATCATAAGAACAAGGATAGAAACAATTTTTCACACAATGAATTTTGGCTACAAATCATAAAGAGATCGGAGTTTTATATTTTATTTTTGGAATTGTTATATTATTTATTCTTTTTTATTTTAGAACTAAATGGCGTTTGTCTTCGGGGTGTACTTTGGCCCCCGAAACAGATAGCTCTTATTTTTTAATTCGGGAAGTAGGCCCTGTTCCTCCTGGGGTTACAATTCCTTCTTCTGCATGAAGATTGGAGCCCGATTTCGGTTTTTCCTTCGAAAATTGGAACCAACCGACTGGGAGGTGAATTTTTATTATAATGAAAAATAATAATTTTCTTCATTGATTTAACGTCCTTTTGTTTTGACTTTTTGGTTTTCTAATGTTATTTATGCTTTTTTGGGGGGTTTCACCTGGCAATGCTTTTTGTCAGGACGATTATGTGTTGGCTAACGCATTAATTGATCTTCTTAAAGAATATTGTCCAGATGATCAGGTGAAGGTAAAAAATTATTGACATTTGGTCGATTATTTGAGAGCAGACAAGGGCAATTTAAGTGGCATCGCTTTATTAGAGCATTTTACATGGTTAGATCAAGAATCCCGGACGCAGGACTTTCTAGTCGCGGGGATTGAGGAGTGGGCCGATACTCATAATATTTTTCTTAATGATTTGGCGGAGATGCGAGATATTTTTCTTTATACTGTTGCAGAGGATTAACTTTCAACTATTTAATGTAGTAGACTTTAAGAAATGGACTTTGGGAATCTTCCCTCTAGTATTATTATTTATGATTTTAGAACTAAATTGGGTTTGTCTTAGCCAAATTGACAATCTGGGATTAATCTGGGTGTTTTATTTACAGGTCTACAAGCAATGAAGTATTATGAAACTTCTTTTACTATTTCAGGCTCGGTATATGGTTCTACTTTATTAGCCGCCGGCGTATGCTCCTCCTTATAAGATGAAGCAGAAATAAACTCTTCAGATGAAAATCAAATTGTCTCCTCCCCATCTCCTTGAAGCGCAGGGTAGATTTTGGCTGCTAATGTTAGTGAGGAGGACCAGACTCTTTGAGAAAACGATTACTTGGAGGGGCAAAATGTGGGTTTGTTTTTTTTTATATCTTTGTATTTACTAATGAGGTTTTTAAAAATGTTTCAAGACGGGGCAGAGGCTTGGTGTTTGGGTTTTCAAGATATGGCAGATCCAGTGGCTGAAGAAATTATTTTTTTTCATGATAGGGTGATGTTTTTGTTGGTTATTATTGTAACTGTTGTTTTGTGACTTATTGGTGAGGCTTTAAAAAATAAATTTTATGATCGTTTTTTAGTTGATGGTACTTTTTTAGAAATTATTTGAACAATAATACCGGCAGTTATTTTAGTTTTTATTGCATTACCTTCTCTTAAATTATTGTATTTGATGGATGAAGTGGTTTCTCCTGCTTTAACCATAAAGGCGGTTGGACATCAATGATATTGGTCTTATGAGTATTCCGATTATGAGGGGGAGACATTGGGGTTTGATTCTTATATGCTTTCTACATCGGATTTAACTTCAGGGGAGAATCGTTTGTTGGAAGTTGACAACAAACTTATTCTTCCAATTTTAACTCATATAAGGCTTTTGGTCACAGGAGCGGATGTTTTGCATTCTTTTGCGGTTCCTTCTTTAGGGTTAAAAATAGATGCTGTCCCAGGTCGTCTTAACCAAACGGGGGTTTTTATTAAAAGGCCGGGGGTTTTTTATGGACAATGTTCTGAGATTTGTGGTGCAAATCATTCTTTTATGCCAATTGTTATAAAAGGAGTTTGTATTGAAGAATACCTTCATTCTTTGAAATGTATTATAAATACCTAATTCTGGTAGTTCTTTTATTTTTATTGGGGAGCTGGGGTATAATTTTAAACCGAGGACATTTTATTATTATGATTGTTTCCATTGAGCTGGTTTTATTATCTACTTTTTTTTTCTTTTTAATAAATTCTAAAGAAATTGATGTTTTAATAGAACAAGTGTATATGATAATGGGTTTAACAATTGCGGCAGCGGAGTCTTCAATTGGTCTAGCTATTTTGGTTGCTTATTATCGTATTCGAGGGACAATAGTTTTAAAATCTTTTAGTTCTTTACGAGGTTAAGGATGCGTTTTTTTGTTTTTTGTTTTTTGACAATTGTTTTGGCGGGGTTGTTTTCTATTGTTTCTTTTTTTCTAGGAGAGAAAGTACCAGATCGAGAAAAGGTTTCTGCTTATGAGTGTGGTTTTGTGCCATTTAGTTTTTTGGGCCGTCCTTTTTCAATACGATTTTTTTTAATTGGCATTTTATTTTTAATTTTTGATTTAGAGATTAGTTTTTTTTTTCCTTGGTGTGTTTTATATAATTCAATTGCCCCTTTTGGGTTCTGAACTATGGTTGGGTTTTTCTTTATATTAACTTTAGGTTTGGTTTATGAGTGGTTAAAGGGGGGTTTAGAGTGAGAATAAAAAAAAAGAGTAAAAGAAAAAGTCCTATCTATTATGGGAGTAGTAGTTATAAGTATCCCAACTCCGGTTTCTGCTTTAATCCATGCGGCAACAATGGTTACGGCGGGTGTGTTTTTATTAATTCGAGCATCTCCTTTGTTTGATGTCGTTCCTCTTATATTAATTATTATAACAACGATTGGGGTTTTAACGGTGTTTTTTGCTGGTACAATTGGTTTGGTTCAAAATGATTTGAAAAAAATAATTGCTTATTCTACTTGTAGTCAACTAGGATATATGGTTGTTGCTTGTGGGCTTTCTCATTTTTCTACTGGTTTGTTTCATTTAATGAACCATGCTTTTTTTAAAGCTTTGTTATTTTTGAGTGCGGGTTCTTTAATCCATGCGGTGGTTGATGAACAAGATGTAAGGAAAATGGGGGGTTTAGCCTCTTTTCTTCCTCTAACTTATATTTTTTTTATTATAGGATCTTTTTCTTTAATGGGGTTTCCTTTTTTAACAGGGTTTTATTCAAAAGATTTAATTTTAGAGTTTGCTTTTGGGCAATTTTATTTAATTTTTGTTTATTTACTCGGGTGTTTCTCGGTTTTATTAACTGCAATATATTCTATTCGTCTAATTTTTTTATCTTTTTTATCCAATACAAACTTAAAACGGGGAGTCTTTTTTTTTCTTAAGGAAGGGGAGGGACTGCTTTTAGCCCCCTTGGGGATATTGGCTTTGGGAAGTATTTTTTGGGGTTATTTTTGTAAAGAAATGATTTGGTGTTTTCAAATGGGGACTTTCCCTGTGCTTTTTTTAAATATTAAACTTCTTCCTGTTTTTTTAAGTTTAGTTGGGGTTTTTGGAGTGCTTTTTTTTTTTTATTTTTTTTTATCTAAAACTTTGTTTTTCTTTTTTTCTATTTATTGTTTTTTAGGCTCTGCTTGACAAATTAACTATTTTTTTAATTTTTTTTTTATAAAAAAAATATATAAAATCGGACATATAATTACAAATTTAACTCTTGATAAGGGGGTCTTAGAGCTTATTGGACCAAAGGGAATTGTTAATTTTTTGATTTTACAAGTACAAAGATTAAGTAGTTTTCAGTCTGGGCTGGTTTTTAATTATGCTTTGGTTTTCTTTATCGGAGTTGTTGTTTTTATGGTTTTATTGTAGAGAATTCGGTTAAAGTAAGCCATTGGCCTTCAAAGCTAAAAATGTAGGTGCAAGTCCTACTTTCTCTGAAAATGCCACAGTTAAACACAATAATGTTTTTAAATCAATACGGGTGTACTTTTTTTTTGTTTTTTGTTCTTTTATTTTTTTTTTTGTTTATTCTTTTACCCCAAGTAAAAAAAAACTTTTTTTTTAGAAAAAAAATAAGTACAAAGGGATTTTCAAAAGAGTCTCTTTTAATAAAAGAAGTTGTTGTTATTTGATTATAATGAAAAATAATTACTTTATTCGTTGGGTTTTTTCTACAAATCATAAAGACATAGGCACTTTATATTTAGTTTTTGGTATTGGAGCCGGTCTAATTGGGACTGCTTTTAGTATGCTTATACGATTGGAGCTTTCTGCGCCAGGCGCTATGTTAGGTGATGATCATCTTTATAATGTAATTGTAACAGCACATGCTTTTATTATGATTTTTTTTTTAGTAATGCCGGTTATGATTGGGGGGTTTGGAAACTGGCTAGTGCCATTATATATTGGGGCACCGGATATGGCGTTCCCCCGATTAAATAATATTAGTTTTTGGTTATTACCACCTGCTTTGTTTTTATTGTTAGGCTCTGCTTTTGTTGAACAAGGCGCAGGAACGGGATGAACGGTTTATCCTCCTCTTTCTGATATTTATGCGCACTCTGGGGGTTCTGTTGACATGGTTATTTTTAGTCTTCATTTGGCTGGGGTCTCTTCTATCTTAGGAGCAATAAACTTTATTACAACGATTTTCAACATGCGAGCCCCTGGTGTTTCTTTTAATAGAATGCCTTTGTTTGTTTGGTCTATTTTAATAACTGCTTTTTTATTACTTTTATCTTTGCCTGTGTTAGCGGGTGCAATTACTATGTTATTAACAGACCGAAATTTTAATACAACTTTTTTTGATCCTTCTGGAGGTGGAGATCCTATTTTGTTCCAACATTTATTTTGGTTTTTTGGGCATCCTGAAGTTTATATTTTAATTTTGCCTGGTTTTGGCATGATTTCTCAAATAATACCTACTTTTGTTGCTAAAAAACAAATTTTTGGGTATTTAGGGATGGTTTATGCGATGCTTTCAATTGGTCTTCTTGGGTTTATTGTTTGAGCCCATCATATGTTTACAGTTGGGATGGATGTGGACACAAGAGCCTATTTTACTGCGGCAACTATGATTATTGCCGTGCCAACTGGAATAAAAGTGTTTAGTTGGTTGGCCACTATTTATGGCGGAACTTTAAGATTAGATACTCCTATGCTTTGGGCTATGGGTTTTGTTTTTTTATTTACAATAGGCGGTTTAACAGGGGTTATATTAGCAAATAGTTCTCTTGATATTGTTCTACATGACACATATTATGTAGTTGCACATTTTCATTATGTTCTCTCTATGGGGGCTGTCTTTGCTATTTTTGGGGGGTTTTATTATTGAATTGGGAAAATTAGTGGATATTGTTATAACGAATTCTATGGTAAGGTCCATTTTTGGTTGATGTTTATAGGGGTTAATTTGACGTTTTTCCCCCAACACTTTTTGGGTTTGACAGGTTTTCCAAGACGATACTCGGATTTTGCAGATGCTTTTGCGGGTTGAAATCTAATAAGTTCCTTAGGTTCTGTTGTTTCAATTTTGGGCGTTATTTGGTTTCTATATATTGTATTTGATCTTTTTGTTAAAGAAGAAAAGTTCTTAGGTTGAACGAATCAGAGCTCTTTAGAGTGGGTCCATCTTTCTCCCCCTTTATTCCACACTTATGAGGAGCTGCCTTTTGTTATAGAAATACAAACTGAATAGTCGTACGGGGGATATTCAAAAGTTCTAGCTAAACACACTACATTTACCAATGAAGTTTTTAAAAGTGTTTCAAGACGGGGCAGACCCAGTGGCGGAAGAAATTATTTTTTTTTATGGTTGGGTGATGTTTTTGTTGGTTATTATTGTAGCTGTTGTTTTGTGACTTATTGGTGAGGCTTTAAAAAATAAATTTTATATTCGTTTTTTGTTTGATGGGAATTTTTTCTTTTTTGTTTTGATGATAATCTTAATGCTTAAAATTCTTTTTATGCTAGATTCTTTGGTTTCTATTTTAAGTTTAATGGAGAAAGCCCCCCTCCTCCATTCGATGGAGGGGGCAGGGACTTCCTTTTATATGAGGGAGGGGGCAGAGACCCCCTTTTATATGATGGCGGGGGAGGTCCCCCCCTCTCCAGGTCCCCCGCCCCCGGATCAGTACCCCATGTTGTACCACCCCGATCGGCTTCGAGAGATGGGGTTGGGGCATTTGGTGGTGCCAAACCGCGAGCTTGGAAGGGGGATGCCTTTTTCGTGGGATTTGTCATTCAATATTATAGATCGGGGAATAAGGGAGATGGACCGGCTGATACAAAGGATATATGGGACACAAACACCCCCCATGGGCGAGCCGGGGATACCTCCCATTTTATAAAATGAATATTTTTGTTTTTTTTTTTTTTTTATCTTTGTATTTACTGATGGAGTACTTGATTTGTTTTTCTTTGGATTGGAGTGGCGCAGATTATTCTGCGCTTTTTGGTGTCTTTCCTCGTGATTATGAAGCTTTGACTACTTATGTTAACACAAATGCTAATTGTTTATGGGGGTCGCAATTAATAAATCACTTTGAGTATAATGGAGCGGGGGATCTGGCACCCTATATTCGGCAGGTATTAATTGATGGGATTGAAAGTTGATCTCGGGAGTGTACTATAATTACTCCAGATATAACGGAATTAAGAACGATCACAACCAGATCATAAGTAGCCATATTGACAATTTTGGATGTTTTTAGTATGTTTATACGATTGGAGCTTTCTATGTTAGGTGATGATCCTTTTTAGTTCACAACATTCTCGTCCAAGGGTTTTATTTTTATTTTGGAAAGAGGGAAGAAGTCAATGCCATGTTT